TGATTATAATATTAGAATATTTAGTGCCGAGTTATTTCTGGGGGAATTTTTCAGGGGTTTTTAGGCAGTGTAAAAACTGTGGCGAATAAAAATTAGTGCATATATATATATATATATATATATATAATGGGATGCCAATTCTTATCTCGACTTGTTGGCTAACACGTTCTTGAGTCCTCCTTGGTTTCGGGGTTTGACAAGGATAACAGGATTTGCTGAGCGTAGGGGGGTAGGGGGGTTTGTCGCGCAAAAGCCAAGGGGGTATATAAGGATTAGTTGAACAAGAGATTGACATATTATGCACTTGACTTAAAAGTATGTAATTCTTAAATTATGTCTTAAAATAATTAATTTATAATACAAATACAAGGAAAATGTTCTACCTTAAGTTAACATTTATATTTGCACTCTGAGATGTCAAATGAAAGGAAACCAAAAAAAAATAACTTTATGCATATAAAAGAATGCTCGGCATGGTGGGTAACGAGATTTATGTAATACACCATTAATCAAATGCCAGTATAATTATTGTTATGGGGAATATTAATTTTATGTCCATGAAATAGGAACCAAATGCCAGTAATAGTTCATATTATGCAACCCCCACATTTATTGTCCCTGATTCTATCATGCATGATATGTTTTTATATAAATGATTGGTGATCTCTTACTACATTAATATGTTTCAATTAAATTAATGGTTAATTATTCAAGGAAATATCTAGTGATGGAGTTTTTAGGGGAATAATCTATTACTCAAGTTAAAATAATTCTTTTTTAAGTCTTAATATTTATGCTTTATGCCATAGCCTAGTAATCAGTACTTGCTTTATGGTCAAAATAATTTATTGGTGATAATACATAGATGTACTAACACATTGATGTAAAATCATACATATTATGTACTAAACCATAAGGTGGGGGATTACCTCAGAAAATAGTTTAGTTTAGAATTCTGGCTTTGGGAGCCAGGGGTGAGAGTTAAAATCTCTTTTTTCTGGGCGCTAGGGAGGAGTTTAGCCTCCGATCTTCGGATTACAAGACCGATGCTTTTAGGTTAAGCTACTAGGGCAGGCTCATTCTAGTGCCTTATTTTCCAGTCATCCCGCTAGTGGAATGAAGACGAGGAATAGTGCGAAGTATAAGATGGATGCGATTTGTCCAATAATGATAAATGGGTGTTCTACTGGTATGCCTCCAATTCATGTTAAAATAATTATGTCTGCTACCAGGGTTCAGAAGAGAAATTGGGTGACTGGGCGGAATGTTAACCCTCGTTGTTTTGAGGTGTGTAATAGTGGTACCACTATTAACACTAAGATAGAAAATAGTAATGCGAGGACACCTCCGAGCTTGTTTGGGATTGACCGCAGAATGGCATATGCAAATAGAAAGTATCATTCTGGCTTAATGTGGGGTGGAGTAACTAGGGGGTTTGCGGGGGTGAAGTTTTCTGGGTCCCCTAGCAGGTTTGGGGAGAATAGTGCTAGTGAGGTGAGGGCTAGTAACATAATTACGAATCCGAGAATATCCTTATATACGAAGTATGGGTGGAATGGGATTTTGTCTGCGTCTGAGTTTAAGCCGACTGGGTTATTTGACCCTGTTTCGTGGAGGAAGAGGAGGTGGAGAATGGTTGCGGCGGCAATAATAAATGGTAGGAGGAAGTGGAATGCGAAGAATCGTGTGAGTGTTGCATTGTCTACTGAGAACCCCCCTCAGATTCATTGGACTAGGGTGTCTCCTATGTAAGGTACGGCGGATAATAGGTTTGTAATTACTGTGGCGCCTCAGAAGGATATTTGTCCTCATGGGAGAACATAACCGACGAAGGCTGTTATTATGACTAGTAGTAGGAGGATTACTCCGATGTTTCAGGTTTCTTTGTATAGGTAAGATCCATAGTATAGGCCTCGGGCAATGTGCATGTAAATGCAGATAAAAAAGAATGATGCTCCATTAGCATGGATATTGCGGATTAATCACCCATAGTTCACGTCCCGGCAGATGTGGGTTACTGACGAGAATGCAGTTGAGATGTCTGAGGTATAGTGTATGGCTAGGAATAGTCCGGTTAGGATTTGAGTGATTAAGCATAATCCTAGAAGGGATCCAAAGTTTCATCAAACTGAGATGTTTGATGGTGCTGGTAAGTCAACTAGTGCGTCGTTAACAATTTTAATCAGGGGGTGTATTTTTCGTAGGCTTGCCATTAAGGTTCTTGTAGTTGAATAACAACGGTGGTTCTTCAAGTCATTGGTCTCGGTTAAAGTCTGAGCAGGAATTATGACCTATTTTATGTTTTTGTTGTTAATAGCTTTGGTCGTAGGTTTGGTCGCTGTTGCTTCTAATCCTACACCTTATTTTGCAGCTCTTGGTTTAGTAGTTGCGGCTGGGGTTGGGTGTGGAGTTTTGGTTGGTCATGGGGGCTCTTTTTTATCGCTGGTTCTCTTTTTGATTTATTTAGGGGGGATGCTTGTGGTTTTTGCTTATTCAGCAGCTTTGGCTGCTGAGCCTTTTCCAGAGGCTTGGGGGAGTCGTTCTGTGTTGGGTTATGTTTTGGTTTATTTGCTGGGGGTTGGTTTGGTGGCAGGGATTTTTTGGGGGGGTTGATATGAGGGTTCTTGGGTGGTTGTAGATGGGTTGAAGGAGTTTTCTGTTTTGCGTGGTGATATTAGTGGTGTGGCTGTTATATATTCGTCTGGTGGGGGGATGCTGGTTATTTGTGCTTGGGTGTTGCTTTTAACTTTACTTGTTGTGCTGGAGCTTACTCGTGGTTTGGGTCGTGGGGCTCTTCGTGCGGTTTAAAGAAGAGTTGGGATGGTGGCTAGAATTAGGGTGAGGAGAAAGATAGTTAAATATGTTTTAATTATTCCTCGTGTGGTGTCGTTTGTAATTTTTGCTATAATTGTTTGTGTTAGCGCCAGGCCTTTTGGCCCGATGGTTTCAAGTCATGTTTTGTCTAGTTGGGTGGCGGCTGACTGTCCTAGAGTAAGTTTAAGTTTTGGGAGGAGTCGGTGGGTGATTGCGGGGAAGAATCCAAGTATGTTTGAAAAGTGGTGTGGGAGGGTTATTGGAATAATTTTTACTTGTTTGCTGGTTAGGTTGGCTAGTTCTATGGCTGTTAGTAGGCCAAGGATGGTTACTGTGAGGGCTGCTATTTTAAGGGTAATAGGTATGGTTATAGTTGATGTTTTCATGGGTAGGAAGTTATGTGTAATGATGAACCCTGCGATAATGCTTCCTCAGGCAAGTCGTTTGATGGAGTTAATCACTAGTGGGTCGTTTTCGTTAATTGGGGATGAGGGCAGGAATCGTGGGGTTCCTATGGTCACGAAATATACTAATCGGAAGCTATAAACTGCAGTGAATGATGTGGCGATTAGTGTGAGGGTCAGGGCTCAGGCGTTGAGGTAGGAGGTGTTTAGGGCTTCGATAATTGCGTCTTTTGAGAAGAAGCCTGCTAAGAATGGGGTTCCTGTTAGGGCTAGGCTACCAATTATGAAATAGGATGAGGTGGCGGGTATGATATTAAATAGGCCCCCTATTTTTCGGATATCTTGCTCGTCGTTTAGGCTGTGGATGATTGATCCGGAGCATAAGAATAGTATGGCCTTGAAGAAGGCGTGTGTACAGATGTGAAGGAATGCTAGTTGTGGTTGGTTTAGTCCGATGGTAACTATCATTAATCCTAGTTGACTGGATGTTGAGAAGGCTACAATTTTTTTGATATCATTTTGGGTTAGGGCACAGGTGGCTGTAAATAGTGAAGTTAGTGCTCCTAGGCAGAGGCAGATCGTTAAGGCTAGTGGGTTGTTTTCTATGAGGGGGTGGAGGCGGATTATAAGGAAAATTCCTGCAACAACTATGGTGCTAGAATGGAGTAGGGCAGATACTGGTGTAGGACCTTCTATGGCGGATGGGAGTCATGGGTGGAGACCAAACTGGGCTGATTTTCCTGTTGCTGCTAGAATAAGCCCTGCTAAGGGGACTGTTATATCAAAGTTTTTTGATAGTGTAAAGATTTGTTGGATTTCTCAGGAGTTTAGGTTTGCTGCAAATCAGGCCATGGCTATGATTAGTCCGATGTCTCCTACTCGGTTGTAAATGACGGCTTGAAGTGCTGCTGTGTTGGCGTCTGCTCGCCCATGTCATCATCCGATGAGTAGGAATGATATGATTCCTACTCCTTCTCAGCCAATGAATAATTGGAATATGTTGTTGGCTGTAACTAGAATAATTATGGCTACTAAGAATGTTAGTAAATATTTAAAGAACTGGTCGATGTTAGGGTCGGAGTGCATATATCATAGTGCGAACTCTAGGATAGACCAGGTGACGTATAGGGCAATTGGAATAAAGATTAGGGAGTAGTGGTCGAATTTAAGGCTGATGTTGATGTCGAATGTTTGGGTATTTATTCAGTGTCAGTTTGTAATGATGCCTTCTGTTTTTAGGTCTAAGAAAATTATGAGTGGGAGGAGGCTGATAAAAAATGCGGAGCTTACGGCAGTTTTAGTTATCTCTGCTAGTTTAGATTCTTGCTGGTTGGGGTTTAGTGTGGTAAGTAGGGGATATATTAGGATAAAAAAGATTAGGAGGAGTGATGAGTGTATAATTAATGTCATTTTAGCTTCCACTTGGATTTGCACCAAGAGTTTTTGGCTCCTAAGACCAACGGATGAGCTGTTATCCTTTGAAAGCTCAAGGAAGCCATGGATTTTAACTATGGTGCATAAGGATTAGCAGTACTTACTAATTTCTGTTCTTCCTTGGTGAGTAAGGGGATTTTAACCCCTATTTTTAGAATCACAATCTAATATTTTGGTTAAACTATACTTACAATGGCATCACCCTCACATGAGTTCGGGTTTTGTTACTAGTAGGATAACTGGGATTAGGTGTAGAGTTATTAATAGGTGTTCTCGGGTGTGGAATGGTTGGAGCCCTGTGATATGGTTGGGTACTTGACCTCGTTGTGATATTAGGAATATATATAGGGAGTAGCCAGCTGTGATAAGTGTTCCTAGTCCTGTAAGTAAAATTGTTCATGGGGATCAGTTGAAGAGGGTTGTAATGATTATAAGTTCCCCCATTAAATTAGGCAGGGGGGGAAGTGCTAGGTTGGCTAGGTTTGCTAGAAACCATCAGATTGCGGTTAGCGGAAAGATTACTTGTAGGCCTCGGGCAAGGATTATTGTTCGGCTGTGGGTTCGCTCATATGCTGTGTTGGCTAGGCAGAATAGTGCTGAGGATACTAGTCCGTGGGCGATTATTAAAATGATTGCTCCTGAAAATCCTCATGGGGTTTGGATTAAGATCCCCCCTGCTACCAATCCTATATGGCTCACAGATGAGTAGGCAATTAGTGATTTTAAATCTGTTTGTCGGAGGCAGATTGACCCGGTCATGATGATTCCTCAGAGGGCTAAGATAATAAATGGGTATGCTAGTTCTTTTGATAGCGGGTCAAGTATAACTATTATGCGTATTATTCCATATCCTCCAAGTTTTAGTAGGACTGCTGCTAGTACTATGGATCCCGCTACTGGGGCTTCTACGTGCGCTTTTGGTAATCATAGGTGGACTCCATATAGTGGTATTTTGACTAGGAATGCGATTAGGCAGCCGGCTCATCAGATCATGTGTCCTCAAGAATTAAGTTGGAGGGGTTGTGAATATTGTAATACTAGTATTGATAGTGTTCCTGTGGATTGCTGGAGGAGGAGCAAGGCAACTAGAAGGGGGAGTGACCCTGCTAGGGTGTAAAATAGGAAGTAAGTCCCTGCATTTAGTCGTTCAGTTTGATTACCCCATCGGGTGATGATAATGAGAGTTGGGATAAGTGTGGCTTCAAATATGATGTAGAATATAATGATTTCTGTGGCGCCGAATGCTATAATTAGAAAAGTTTGTAGTGAGGCGAGGAGTGAGATGTATGAGCGTTGTCGGCTAATTGGTTCGGGGTTAATATGGTTTTGGCTGGCTAGAATTATTAGTGGGAGTAGTCAGCACGTAAGTACTAGAAGAGGGGTTGATAAGGGGTCGGTAGCTAGGTATGTGTTGGAGGTGGCTCATCCGGTCTCTGATGTCCATTTTAGTCAAGTTAGACTAATGAAGGCGATTAAAAGGCTATGTGCAGTCGTAGTTGTTCATAATCATTTAGGGGAGGTTAATCAGATTGTTGGGAATAGCATGAATGTGGGAATTAGTACTTTTAGCATTGTAAGAGGTTGAGGTTTTGTAGGCGATCGGTTCCATGGGTGCGGGCAGTGGCTACCAGTAATGCTAGGCCGGTGCTAGCTTCACAGGCAGAGAAAGCTAGAAGTAGTATGGGGGCTGTTGAGAATCCCGTGGTTTCAAATTGTAATGTCCATAGGGCTAGTGCGATAAATAGGGATAGTATTATTCCTTCTAAACACAGGAGTGCGGAGAGTAGGTGGGTGCGATGAAATGCTAATCCCATTAATCCTAGGATGAATGCTGAGCTAAAGCTAAAATGTACGGGTGTCATAAGGGGGTCGTGGAATTAAACCACGATTTTCTGAGCCGAAATCAGAGGTCTTGTCTTGGACTAACTCCCTATTCTGCTCACTCTAGGCCACCTTGGGTCCATTCGTAAATTAGGCCCAGGGTTAGTAGGATTAGGACTGTTGTGGCTCAGAAGAATGTTCCGGTTGGGTTGTGGAGCTGATCCCCTCAGGGCAGGGGGAGAAGGAGGGCGATTTCTAGGTCAAATAGGAGAAATAGAATTGCCACTAGGAAGAAACGTAGGGAAAATGGTAGTCGGGCAGATCCTAGGGGATCGAACCCACATTCATAGGGCGATAATTTTTCTGCATCTGGATTTATTTGGGGTAACCAGAAGGATACAATTGCTAGAATTGAGGATAGGGCTATTGTGATGATTAGGATTGTTGTAACTAAGTTCATTATCTTTCCTTGGGGTTTAACCAAGACTGTGTGATTGGAAGTCACTTGTACTAGCTTTAATACTAGAAAGATATGAGCCTCATCAATAGATAGATACGTAGAGGAATAGTCATACTACGTCGACAAAGTGTCAGTATCAGGCAGCAGCTTCAAAGCCAAAGTGGTGTTCGGATGTGAAGTGGTATTGGATTTGGCGTAGTAGGCACACCGCCAGGAAGGTAGATCCAATAATGACGTGTAGTCCGTGGAATCCTGTAGCTACAAAGAATGTTGAGCCGTAAACTCCATCTGCGATTGTGAATGGTGCTTCATAATATTCTATGGCTTGGAGGGCGGTGAAGTAAAGTCCTAGAATAATGGTTAACGCTAAGGATTGGATAGCTTGTTTTCGCTCTCCTTCTATAATGCTATGGTGGGCCCATGTTACTGTGACCCCCGATGCTAGTAGTACGGCTGTATTGAGGAGTGGAACTTCGAATGGGTCTAGTGGGATAATTCCTGTGGGGGGTCAGCATCCTCCTAGCTCTGGTGTGGGTGCTAAGCTTGAGTGGTAGAAGGCTCAGAAGAATCCAAGGAAAAAGAATACTTCAGAGGTGATGAATAGGATTATTCCGTATCGTAGTCCTTTTTGCACAGGGGGTGTATGATGACCTTGGAAGGTTCCTTCTCGAATAATATCACGTCATCATTGGTACATGGTGAGAAGTAGGAGAATTATTCCTAGGGTTATTAGTGTTGTTGAGTGGAAGTGGAATCAGATTGCTAAGCCGGATGTTATTAGTAGAGCAGCGATGGCTCCGGTTAGTGGTCATGGGCTTGGATCAACTATATGATAGGCATGTGCTTGGTGGGCCATTAGACGTTTTCTTGGAGGTAGAGACTTAAAAGGAGTACGAACACATAGGCTTGGATTATTGCTACTGCGACTTCTAGCAGTGTAAGCAGGAAGAGTACGGCAGCAGTTAGGATTGCTACTGTAGGCATTATTGGTAGGAGAACGAATACGGCTGTGGCAATAAGTTGAATTAATAGATGGCCTGCAGTTAGGTTAGCTGTAAGTCGAACTCCTAGGGCTAGTGGTCGGATAAATAGGCTAATTGTTTCAATAATAATAAGTACTGGGATCAGTGGGATAGGCGTACCTTCTGGTAGCAGGTGGCCTAAAGCAACTGTTGGTTGATTTCGCATGCCAATGATCACTGTGGCAAGCCAGAGCGGTACGGCGAATCCTATGTTTAGTGATAGCTGTGTTGTGGGTGTAAAAGTATATGGTAATAGGCCCAGTATATTAATGGTAATTAGGAAGATTATTAGCGAGACCAGTAGGAGTGCTCATTTGTGTCCCCCCATGTTTAGGGGTAGTATCAGCTGATTGGTAAATCGGTTAATGAATCATCCTTGAATTGTAATAAGTCGGTTGTTAATTCATCGGGATGATGGGGTTGGGTAGAGTACTCAGGGCAGTGTAATTGCAATGGCAATTAGTGGGATACCCAGATATAGTGGGCTTGCGAATTGGTCAAAGAAGCTTGCTATCATGGTCAGTCTCAGGATTCAGTTTTGTGCTTTTCGGCACTTACTGGAGTTGGTTCATTTGGTGAAATGTGGTTTAAGATTTTAGTTGGAATAATGGTTAAAAAGATTAGTCAGGAAAACATTAAAATTGCAAGTCAAGGGCTTGGGTTTAATTGTGGCATTTCACTAGGGGTGGTCGGGAATCACCAAACTTTGGCTTAAAAGGCCAATGCTTTGTCCAATATTTAGCTTCCTAGCGAGGCGTCTTCTAACATAAGTGAGGATCAGTTTTCGAAGTGTTCTAGTGGGACGGCTTCAACTACAATTGGCATAAAGCTGTGATTAGCCCCGCAGATCTCAGAGCATTGTCCATAGAACACGCCTGGGCGTGAGGCAATAAAGGCGGTTTGATTTAATCGTCCTGGGACCGCGTCTATTTTTATGCCTAGGGATGGAACAGCTCAGGAGTGCAGTACGTCTTCAGCTGATACTAAAACACGGATTGGGGATTCTACCGGGATGACTATTCGGTGGTCCGTTTCTAAAAGTCGGAATTGTCCTGGGGTAAGGTCCTGTGTTGGGACCATATAGGAGTCAAAGCCCAGGTTTTCGTAGTCTGTATATTCGTAGCTTCAGTATCATTGGTGCCCTATTGCTTTAATTGTTAAATGGGGGTCGTTAATTTCATCTATAAGGTATAAGATTCGTAAGGAGGGCAGGGCAATTAATACTAGAATAACAGCTGGTAAAATGGTTCATACAATTTCGATTTCTTGGGAGTCTAAAATATACTTGTTAGTGAGTTTAGTTGAAACTATTGCAATAATAATATATAGTACTAAGGTGCTAATTAGGAATACGATTATTAATGCGTGGTCATGGAAGTGGAGAAGTTCTTCTATAACGGGTGATGCTGCATCTTGGAATCCTAGTTGTGTTGGATGTGCCATTAAGCCTTGGGTTTAAGACATGCAGGGATTTAACCTTCAATTCCACCTTGACAAGGTGGTGTAATTTGCATTTTACTAATGTCTTAAAGGAAGTGACAGAGTGGTTATGTGGCTGGCTTGAAACCAGTATATGGGGGTTCGATTCCTTCCTTTCTCGTTAATTTGATTGAATTTGAACGAATGCTGGTTCCTCGTATGTGTGGTAAGGAGGAGGGCAGCCGTGAAGTCACTCTACGTTTGTTGAGGTTAGTTCTACAGATAACACTTCTCGTTTAGCGGTGAAGGCTTCTCATAGGATAAACAGGAATATGATTACCGCTACTAAAGAAATTAATGATCCGATGGATGACACTGTATTTCACAGGGCATAGGCGTCTGGGTAGTCGGAGTATCGTCGTGGTATGCCTGCTAGTCCTAGGAAGTGTTGTGGGAAGAATGTGAGGTTAACTCCAATAAATATTACTCCGAAGTGGATTTTTGTTCAGGCATTGTGTAGGGTGTACCCGGTTAATAGGGGGAATCAGTGTACAAAGGCTGCTATAATAGCAAACACAGCGCCTATTGATAGGACATAGTGGAAATGTGCGACTACATAATATGTGTCGTGAAGGACAATGTCGAGTGATGAGTTGGATAGAACAATTCCTGTAAGTCCCCCTACTGTAAACAGGAAGATGAACCCAAGGGCTCATAGTATAGGGGTTTCTCACTTAATTGACCCTCCGTGAAGAGTGGCTAGCCAGCTAAATACTTTTACACCTGTTGGGATGGCGATAATTATTGTTGCAGATGTAAAGTATGCGCGGGTGTCTACATCCATTCCAACAGTGAATATGTGGTGAGCCCATACAATGAAACCTAAAAGGCCAATAGCCATTATAGCCCAGACCATTCCTATGTAGCCGAATGGTTCTTTTTTACCTGAGTAGTAGGCTACGACATGGGAAATAATTCCGAATCCTGGAAGAATAAGGATATAGACTTCTGGGTGGCCAAAGAATCAGAACAGGTGTTGATATAGAATTGGGTCTCCTCCACCTGCTGGGTCAAAGAATGTGGTGTTGAGGTTTCGGTCTGTCAGAAGTATTGTAATCCCAGCGGCTAGAACTGGCAATGATAGAAGTAGTAGTACGGCGGTTACAAGTACGGATCAAACAAATAAAGGTGTTTGATATTGGGAAATAGCTGGGGGTTTTATGTTAATTGTTGTGGTAATAAAGTTAATTGCCCCTAGAATTGATGAGACACCTGCTAAGTGGAGTGAAAAGATTGTTAGGTCTACTGATGCTCCTGCGTGGGCTAGGTTGCCCGCAAGAGGTGGATAGACTGTTCACCCTGTCCCGGCTCCAGCTTCAACGCCGGAAGAGGCTAGTAGAAGAAGAAATGATGGGGGTAGAAGTCAAAAGCTTATGTTATTCATACGTGGGAATGCCATATCTGGGGCCCCAATTATTAGTGGTACGAGTCAGTTTCCAAATCCTCCAATGAGAATGGGTATTACTATAAAGAAGATTATTACGAAGGCGTGAGCAGTGACGATAACATTATAGATTTGGTCATCACCTAGAAGCGACCCGGGTTGGCTTAGTTCAGCCCGGATGAGAAGGCTTAAGGCGGTTCCTACTATTCCGGCTCAGGCACCAAATACAAGATAAAGGGTGCCAATGTCTTTGTGGTTAGTAGAGAAGAATCAGCGCGTGATTGCCACAGGTAAGGTGGCCGAGTGCCCAGGCGGTGGGTTGTAGCCCCGAAGACAGAGGTTTAAGTCCCCTCCTTACCAGTAGCCCTGTGGTGAAGAGCATGTTGGATTGCAAATCCAAAGGCGTAGATGAGAGTCTGCCGGGGCTTTTCCCGCCTTGCTGAGTTTCACGGCGGGAAAAGTAGATGGATGCTCGTTGGTTTGGGCGCTTAGCTGTTAACTAAGAGTTTGTAGGATCGAGGCCTTCCTATCTAGTAAGGCCTTAGTTTAGTAAAAATGTCTGATTTGCAATCAGGAGATGTGAGTTAATTTCTTGTAGGTCTTAGTCAGGGGCTAGAAGACTTTCACTTCTATTTAAAGCTTTGAAGGCTTTTGGTTTAAGTATTATCCTAAGCTCCTAGGTGGTTAGCATTAGGATGGTTGGAGTTATTGGTAATAGGCCCAAGGCAGACGTAATGAATAGGGCTAGTGGTAGGGAGGTTTGGGTTGTTTTGGTTCGTCAGGGGGTGATTGAGTTGGTTGTAGCGGGGGAGATGGTTAGTGTTATTGCGTAGCATAGTCGTAGGTAGAAGTATAGACTAATTAGGGCGGTTAGGGCCATGACTGTGGCGGTGATTGGGAGGTCTTGTTTTGTTAATTCTTGTAGAATTAGTCATTTTGGTATGAATCCCGTGAGTGGTGGTAAACCTCCTAGTGAGAGTAGGACTATGGCGGTTGTTGATGCTAAGACTGGGTTTTTTGATCAGGTTGTTGCGAGGGTGTTTATTTTAGTCGTGGTCAGTGTTTTGAGGGTGAGGAATGCTGCAGAGGTTATAATAATGTATGTTCCTAGTGCAATTATGGTTAGTTGTGGGGCATATTGGATAATAATAATTATTCACCCCATGTGTGCGATTGAGGAGTAGGCTAGAATTTTTCGTAGCTGGGTTTGGTTTAAACCCCCTCATCCTCCCACTAGTGCGGATGAAATTCCTAGCATTGTTAGGAGTGAGGGGTTGACGTTTTGTGCTGTTTGGATAATAAGTGCGAGGGGGGCAAGTTTTTGTCATGTGGATAGAATTAGTCCTGTTAGTAGGTCTAGTCCTTGTAGTACTTCTGGTATTCAAAAGTGTATTGGTGCAAGTCCAATTTTGAGGGCTAAGGCGGCTATAAATATTGTGCTGGCGATAGGGTTTGATAGGTCGTTGATATTTCATTCTCCTGTTATTCAAGCATTTGTTGTACTTGCGAACAAGATTATTGCTGCTGCGGTGGCTTGAGTTAGGAAATATTTTGTTGTTGCTTCTACTGCACGGGGGTGGTGGTGTTGTGCTATTAAGGGGGTAATTGCCAGGGTGTTAATTTCTAGGCCTATTCAGGCTAATAGTCAGTGGGAGCTGGCAAAGGTTAGGGTGGTTCCTAAGCCTAGGCTGGATAGTAGGATTGCAAGTACGTATGGGTTCATTGGCGGAGGAGGGATTTTAACCGTCATGTTCGGGGTATGGGCCCGAAAGCTTTGTTAGCTGACTCCGTCCTAGGAAGTGGTGTAAAGGAAGCACCGAGAGTTTTGATCTCTTGAGTATGGGTTCAATTCCCTTCTTTCTAGGAACTGAGGGGATTTTAACCCCTATAAATCACTCTATCAAAGTGGTCCTTGGGCATTCAGGCACAGTTCCTTGTTTATAGTTGTGGGGGAAGTCCCGCTAGTGCGATTGGCAGGGCGGTATGTCATAGTACGAAAGCAAGTGTTAGTGGAAGAAAGTTTTTTCAGACTAGGTGTATTAGTTGGTCGTATCGAAACCGTGGATATGAGGCTCGTACTCATAGGAATAGGATGGAGAGAAGTGCGGCTTTGGTTATGAGGTTGATTGTTGTGAGTTCGGGGGTGTTTGGGAAGTGTGAGGCTCCTAGAAATAGTACGGCTGACAGGGTATTTATTAGCAGGATGTTAGCGTATTCAGCTAGGAAGAAGAGGGCGAAAGGGCCTCCTGCATACTCTACGTTGAAACCTGACACTAGTTCTGACTCTCCCTCTGTTAGGTCAAATGGTGCTCGATTTGTCTCGGCTAGTGTTGAGATGTATCATATTGCGGCTAAAGGTCAGGCAGGGACAAGTAGTCAGATGCTTTCTTGGGTGGTGTTGAATGTTTGTAGGGTGTATCCCCCTGAGAAAATAATTACGGAGAGAAGGATTAGGCCTAAGCTTACTTCATATGAGATTGTTTGGGCTACGGCCCGTAGGGCCCCAATTAGCGCATATTTTGAATTTGATGCTCAGCCTGACCCTAAAATTGAGTATACTGCAAGGCTTGATAGGGCTAGTATGAAAAGAATTCCTAGGTTAAGGTCAGTTACTGGGTGGGGTAGAGGTATGGGTGCTCACAGGGTTATGGCTAGGGCCAGGGCTAGTATTGGGGTGGCGAGAAATAAGAATGGGGATGATGTAGATGGGCGGACGGGTTCTTTAATGAAGAGTTTTACTCCGTCGGCGATGGGTTGTAGTAGCCCGTAGGGTCCTACTACGTTAGGGCCTTTTCGTAGTTGCATATATCCTAGCACTTTTCGCTCGATTAGTGTTAGGAAGGCCACTGCTAGGAGGACTGGTACTATGTAGGCTAGGGGGTTAATCAGGTGAGTTATTAGGGTGCTTAGCATGAACTGGGGAGAGGATTTGAACCTCTGGTTAAAAGGGCTTAGGCCTTTCGCAATTTACCATGCTCTGCCACCCCAGTATGTCCTTATTTCGGCCGGCTGGGATTTTGGCCCTACCTCTTGCTTTATTTATTTGTTTTCATAAATTGGGGGTGGGGCGTGCTTTTGGTATGGGCCCCTCTTTTCCGATCCTTTCGTACTAGGAAAAGTAGTGTTTACAGATAGAAACTGACCTGGATTGCTCCGGTCTGAACTCAGATCACGTAGGACTTTAATCGTTGAACAAACGAACCCTTAATAGCGGCTGCACCATTAGGATGTCCTGATCCAACATCGAGGTCGTAAACCCCCTCGTCGATATGGACTCTGGGAGGGGATTGCGCTGTTATCCCTAGGGTAACTTGGTTCGTTGATCGGTCCTGGTGACCGGATCATGCTTGGTCAGATGTTCTGTGGCTTAGAGATGTCTCTCTTGGTTTTAGGAGTCCGTCCCGGTCCACTTGGAGGCTTTTTTTTCCTCCGTGGTCGCCCCAACCGAAGGTAAAGTCTCATGTTTCACAAAGTTTTTACTTTTTATTGAGTTGTTTGACGCGGTTGAGTTTTGTACCTTAAGCTCCAAAGGGTCTTCTCGTCTTGTATTATTATACCCGCTTCTGCACGGGTAGATCAATTTCACTGACTTGAAAGGGGAGACAGTTAAGCCCTCGTTTAGCCATTCATACAGGTCTCTATTTAAAAGACAAGTGATTGCGCTACCTTTGCACGGTCAAAATACCGCGGCCGTTGAACTTGTGGTCACTGGGCAGGCTGGACCTCCTATACTTGATTGTATTGCAGGAGGCGATGTTTTTGGTAAACAGGCGAGGCTTGTGTTTGCCGAGTTCCTTCCTTTTCTTTTAGTCTTTCCTATGGTAGCACTCCAGTGTGGGGGTAACGATTGTTTAGTTGCGGGCTTTTCTTGGAGTTTTTGTGATTCGCAATGCTCTCTTGGGTTGAGTTCGTTAGTTGCCAGTGGTTAGTCCAGTCTGGCTTACACTTGTGCTGGGAGAAGGGCGGGTCTTCTTGTTACTCATTTTAGCATAATTTTTTCCATGGGGGCATGGATTGGCCTAATAGTATTTAGGGGAGTAAGATTTTTTATCAGAATAATAAACTTTTGTCTGTCTGAGCTTTAACGCTTTCTGTGTAGGTGGCTGCTTTTAGGCCCACTAGAACGGAATGTTTTATGTATTATGATCTTTATCCTCCTGGTAAGGTTGTGTCCTTTGTTAAAGGGGCTGTACCCCTTTTAACTAACTCTCATGTGTTTCTCTTAATATCTTGGTTTGTCTGATTTGAGGCATATGAGGCTGAACTTCTATTCATTTCTTAGGCAACCAGCTATCACCAGGTTCGGTAGGTCTGTCACTTCTACCCGGAGCTCTTCCCACTCTTTTGCCACAGAGACGGGTTAGCCCTTAATAGGCTGTCTCGGGGTAGCTCACCTGGTTTCGGGGTTTCAAACTAAAGGTCTCTTTGCTTGGGTGGACTGGCTAAATCATGATGCAAAAGGTACAGGGTTTAATCTTTGCTTTTTGGTGCTTATATGGGTTATTTCATTTCTCTTTCAGCTTTCCCTTGCGGTACTATTTCTATTGCTTTGGTTAAACCTTTTCTGTCTCCCATACTCAGGTAAAAGAATGTTTTAGTTTATGGTGTTAGGCTTGTTTTATTTATTTATATTGTTTAGTTATTTTGGTGATTAAGCTAGCTGTTTGGCTCAGGGTGATCCAATTTGCATGGATGTCTTCTCGGTGTAAGTGAGATGCTTAACTAACTCAGCCACGCCCTGGGTTTAGTCCAAGTGCACCTTCCGGTACACTTACCGTGTTACGACTTGCCTCCCCTTGTCAGTGCTATGATATTAGGTATTTTTAGTGCATTTTGGCAGGGGAGAGTGACGGGCGGTGTGTACGCGTCTCAGGGCCGGGTTCAAAAGGACACTCTATTTCCTTTTTACTACTAAATCCTCCTTCAAGCATTATTTCATGGTGCATGTTCGTAATATTCTGTAATAGAAAATGTAGCCCATTTCTTTCCACTTCATGCGCTACACCTCGACCTGACGTTCTGGGTTGTGCCCATTTTGCTTACTTTTATCTCCTTCACAGGGTAAGCTGACGACGGCGGTATATAGGCTGGGGTGGCTAGGGGTGGTGAGGTTTAACGGGGATTATCGGTTCTAGAACAGGCTCCTCTAGGGGGGCTTGAGACACCGTCAGGTCTTTTGGGTTTTAAGCTAATGCTTGTAGTACCCTGGCGGACATTTAATTGTAGTCGAATGTCTGAGTTTATGGCTGAGCATAGTGGGGTATCTAATCCCAGTTTGTTTCTCAGCTTTCGTGGAGTCAGGTTGGCTTGTTTAAAGCTACTTTCGTGTTAGGGCTTCGGACGCCTAGAAGCGTATGACGGCCAAGGGGTCATTTGGCTTTAATTTTTGTTTATCCTTAACCACCCTTTACGCCGTTGTATTATCAACTGGGGCCTCTCGTCTAACCGCGGTGGCTGGCACGAGTTTTACCGGCCCTCTTAACACTAACTGAGTCAAGTTTTCACTTATGGCTTAATATTTATCACTGCTGAATTCCCTTGGGGGTGTGGCTAGGCTAGGCGTTTTGGGCTAATATTTGTGCCTGATGCCCGCTCCTCGTCCCCGGGCGGGGGATTGAGGGCATACTCACTGGGCTGCGGAGACTTGCATGTGTAAGTTGAGTTAGAGCTGATAGTAAGGTCGGGACCATGCCTTTGTGCATGCGGAGTTTTTTAGGACTCATCTTAACATCTTCAGTGCTATGCTTTGAGTTAAGCTACGCTAGC